TTTGATTTCATTTAGTAATAGTAAAAATGATAATAATGAATAGAAAAGGAATAATGTAATGGCTTAGGTCGTAAATCTACGGCCAATTTGCGGTAGAAGAGAAGGTTCCATCGGAACAATTATTTATTTTAGGATACCCTCGTCTCTTTTTTTTTTTTAAGGAGGGGGGGTGTGGGGAGAAATGACAAAAAGATATTGGAACATCGATTTGGAAGAGATGATGAAGGCCGGAGTTCATTTTGGACATGGTACTAGGAAATGGAATCCTAAAATGGCCCCTTATATTTCTGCAAAGCGTAAAGGTATTCATATTATAAATCTTACTAGAACCGCTCGTTTTTTATCAGAAGCCTGTGATTTGGTTTTTGATGCAGCAAGTAAGGGAAAACAATTCTTAATCGTTGGCACTAAAAATAAAGCAGCTGACCTAGTAGCATGGGCTGCGATAAGGGCTCGGTGTCATTATGTTAATAAAAAATGGCTTGGCGGTATGTTAACGAATTGGTCCACTACAGAAACGAGACTTCATAAGTTTAGAGACTTGAGAACAGAACAAAAAACAGGGAGACTCCATCGTCTTCCGAAAAGAGATGCGGCCGTGTTGAAAAGACAATTATCTCACTTGCAAACATATCTGGGCGGGATTAAATATATGACGGGGTTACCAGATATTGTAATCATCATTGATCAACACGAAGAATATACGGCCCTTCAAGAATGTATCACTTTGGGAATTCCAACAATTTGTTTAATCGATACAAATTGTGACCCCGATCTTGCAGATATTTCGATTCCAGCCAACGATGACGCTATATCTTCAATTCGATTAATTCTTAACAAATTAGTATTCGCAATTCGTGAAGGGCGTTCTAGTTTAATAATAAGATAAAAAACTTAACTTACTTTATAAATTTCATAGAGTTTTGTAATAAGTTACTATTTATGAATCTCAGATACTCTTTTTGGATCTCAAAAAAGAGATAAAAAACTGGGGATATTATGTGATTCGTTGTATTCAAGAATTTAATTGGTATTATAAATATATATGGGATTCAAGTAGTCACGTAGAGAAAGAGACGTTTGAATCAAAATAATTTTCTTTAAAGCTATATTTTTTTAAGAGGGCAATATGAATGTTCTATCCTGTTCTATCAACACACTAAAGGGGTTATACGATATTTCTGGTGTGGAAGTAGGCCAACATTTCTATTGGAAAATAGGAGGTTTTCAAGTCCACGGCCAAGTACTTATTACTTCTTGGGTTGTAATTGCTATCTTATTGGGTTCAGCTACTCTAACTGTTCGGAACCCACAAACCATTCCGACCGGTGGTCAGAATTTCTTCGAATATGTACTTGAATTCATTCGAGATGTGAGTAAAACTCAAATTGGAGAAGAATATGGCCCCTGGGTTCCTTTTATTGGAACAATGTTTCTATTTATTTTTGTTTCTAATTGGTCAGGAGCGCTTTTACCTTGGAAAATCATACAATTACCTCATGGGGAGTTAGCCGCACCCACGAATGATATAAATACTACTGTTGCTTTGGCTTTACTCACGTCAGTGGCATATTTCTATGCGGGTCTTACCAAAAGGGGATTGGGTTATTTCGGGAAATATATTCAACCAACCCCAATCCTTTTACCCATTAACATCTTAGAAGATTTCACAAAGCCTTTATCGCTTAGTTTTCGACTTTTCGGAAATATATTAGCTGATGAATTAGTAGTTGTTGTTCTTGTTTCTTTAGTACCTTTAGTGGTTCCTATACCTGTCATGTTCCTTGGATTATTTACAAGTGGTATTCAAGCTCTGATTTTTGCAACTTTAGCCGCGGCTTATATAGGGGAATCCATGGAGGGCCATCATTGACTAGTTTTTGAAAGATTCTTTTTTAGCTTATTCCAAGGTAATGTATGCGTGGCTCAAAAAAAATCTAATCTAATTAGGAAATATAAATATACAACACACTATATACAATCTAGAGTAATAGCCCCAAAGATATTAGAGTAGAGAGAGTTGTAAAAAAAAAAGGGGAAAGAGATCTAAAAGATCTTTTTCCTAAAATTCTTGGTTGATCCACTTATATTATACCATTCTCTCCTGAATAGATATTCATTTTATATTGCTGGTCGGCCAATCCTAATATTTCCTATTCGGAATCAGAATTTGAATAAGAATTCTTGTGGTTTACGAAGTGTGAGTAAAAAAAGAGGGGTGCTCTATAGAAAGATTCCCCTTTCAGTTGATTTTCTTCAGCGATTGACCAAAATAAAATTTTCAGAAATAATAAATTGCGTGAACTTAGATCAATCAAATAATGATATTTCTATCCACTGATTCGGCCTAAGCAATTTGTCTATTTAGATTGTATCCGTGCGGGAGAATGATAAAGAAAGGGGAAGAAATATTTACAAACAAAAAAGGGATTCATAAAAAATAGGGTGATTCGGATCGGAGAGGGAGGTTTTACTAGGTATATTATATGTAAAAAAGCGCTATGCTAAAAGTCAACTTGTTTTTCGACGCATAATTCTCGAATTCGATTGAATTTAAGATGAATGAAGAGTTGGTTTACGTTATGGAAGAAAGGCGTGTATAGGTGATTGATATTAAATATTGACTAGTTATATATGAACTAAAGAGATATTCAATTTGCCCTACTACTATAAATTTGATGGCTATTCCAATAGAAGTCTTTCCGTATCTTCTGGGACTGTGAGTTCAATGAATAAACAGATGAAATCAAGAAAAAAATCGAAGAATTCAAAGAATGGTTCGGAACAAAGAAATGGACGGACGAAAGTCGTACGGATTCGCAAAGACTTTGTCGATAGGAACTAAAAAAGAGATATCGAAGTAACGTAGTTTTGATCCTTGAATAAGATTATTACTTCAATTTGAAGTTTGTAGTTACTTCGACTGGATGAATTGTAGCGATGTAATATTAAGTTATAATTCATCGGCTGACTGTATCATTAACCATTTTTTTTTGTATGAGGAACTTATCATGAATCCACTGATTTCTGCCGCTTCCGTTATTGCTGCTGGATTGGCTGTAGGGCTTGCTTCTATTGGACCTGGAGTTGGTCAAGGTACTGCTGCGGGCCAAGCTGTAGAAGGTATCGCGAGACAGCCTGAGGCGGAGGGAAAAATACGAGGTACTTTATTGCTTAGTCTAGCTTTTATGGAAGCTTTAACAATTTATGGCCTGGTTGTAGCATTAGCACTTTTATTTGCGAATCCTTTTGTTTAATCTTATAAATTCGAAAAAGCAATAACCCACGGGAAGGGCTGATTTGTGGATGAGGAATTAGCATACTCACTCGCTTTCATCCTTTCCGTTCGTAGTCTAAGGAACCCCCTTTTATATTTTTTAGGAAGGGTTTAAATAAAGAAGGGGGTAATTCACCATTTCTAAATCGAATCTTTTTTGGCTCGATTTAGAAATAGTAAAATATATATATCAAATATATCAAAGGGGGGGCAGGACGATACAAAAAGAACTCTGTTCTTTTTTTTTTTAGTCTATCTATAAGAGGAGATCATATGAAAAATGTAACCGATTCTTTCGTTTCTTTAGGCCACTGGCCATCCGCCGGGAGTTTCGGGTTTAATACCGATATTTTAGCAACAAATCTAATAAATCTAAGTGTAGTGCTTGGGGTATTGGTTTTTTTTGGAAAGGGAGTGTGTGCGAGTTGTTTATTTCAAGAATAGGCTGGATCCAACCAGCTGTACTTTTTATGTTATAACTAGGAAAAGTAGGTACATTATCTCACGAATGACTTCTGAATAAAGAAATCATATGCAAGAACCATAGCATTTCGTTATTCGTTGGTAAATCCGCTTTGATTCTCTATCAACCAAAAATGTGGGACCATTAACTATGGTTAAAGCTAAATCATTTGAAGTCCAGACGCAGCATGGTACTCTTTCTACCACAATATGAATATTAATATAGAGATGCTTTCAAAATGAATAATTTATCTATATAAGAACACTCATATGGATAAAATGATTTGAACCGCTTATTACAAAAATTGGGATTAAACCCCCTTTTATCCAATGATGAATCGACGACCTACGTATTGTGTATTAAAGGAAGAAAACCCTTTTGGATTTTTGGATAAAAAAAAAAAGAAACAACTTTGTTGACAATTACATATTTTTGTTTGGTCAGAAGAGTCCTCCGACTTTTTTGGTTTTGGATTAGTGATTGGTTTTGATATTTTTATTTTGGAATATGAAGAGAGTAGAGGATAGGCTCATTACATTCAAAAAAAGATATGGGAATTTATCATAAGTAATTGAGCGTGAGAGCCAAATGAATCGAAAGATTCATGTTTGGTTCGGGAAGAGATCATGGAAGTTTTTAAATGAATGGAAAGAGAATCTACTTTCATTAAGTGATTTATTAGATAATCGAAAACAGAGGATCTTGAATACTATTCGAAATTCAGAAGAACTACGTGGGGGAGCCATTGAACAGCTGGAAAAGGCCCGGACACGCTTACGAAAAGTGGAAATGGAGGCAGATCAGTTTCGAGTCAATGGATACTCTGAGATAGAGCGAGAAAGAATTAATTTTATTAATTCCACTTCTAAGACTTTGAAACAACTAGAAAATTACAAAAACGAAACTATTCATTTTGAACAACAAAGGGCGATTAATCAAGTCCGACAACGGGTTTTCCAACAAGCCTTACAAGGGGCTCTAGGAACTCTGAGCAGTTGTTTGAACAACGAGTTACATTTACGTACTATACGTGCCAATATTGGCATGTTGGGGGCAATAACCGATTAGTCCTTGGACTCTAGGTATTATTTTTTTTTTAACTAAGTAAGAAAAACTCATGGTAACAATTCGAGCCGACGAAATTAGTAAGATTATCCGTGAGCGAATTGAGGAATATAATAGAGAAGTAAAAATTGTAAATACCGGTACCGTACTGCAAGTAGGTGACGGCATTGCTCGTATTCATGGTCTTGATGAAGT